ACAATTCAAAAGTTGGAGAAGGTTTTTTACTAATAAATCGATAGTCAAAATCATTCCATTCAGGGTCTTTTATTCTACCAAAGCGTCGAATTTCTAAATTCTCATAGGGTCCCCCTGGAATTCCTTCCAGAGCCTGTTGGATAATTTTTATGGATTCTGTCATTTCACTGATTCGTACTAAATACCGAGCTAATGAATCCCCTTCTTTTTGCCATTGAATCTCCCAATCAAATTCGTCGTAAGACTCATAACGATCAATTTTACGAAGATCCCACTGTATTCCGGAAGCTCGTAGCATTGGGCCCGATAAACCCCAATTTAGTGCTTCTTCTGCGCCAATAATGCCTACGCCTTCAACTCGTTCTAAAAAAATAGGATTCCGCGTAATAAGCTTTTGATATTCAGCAACCCCGGTTAAAAAATAATCGCAAAAATCCAAACATTTATCTATCCAGCCATGAGGTAGATCAGCAGCTACTCCTCCGATACGAAAATAATTATGCATCATGCGCATACCGGTAGCAGCTTCGAACAAGTCATATATTAACTCTCGTTCTCGAAAAATATAGAAGAAAGGGGTCTGTGCCCCAATATCTGCCATAAAAGGGCCAAGCCATAACAAATGAGAAGCGATACGACTTAACTCCAACATAATAGCTCTGATATAGCTAGCCCTTTTAGGTACTTGAATATTGCCTAGCTGTTCGGGTCCATTTACGGTTATTGCTTCTGTGAACATAGTAGCTAAATAATCCCAACGCGTTACATAAGGCAAATATTGTATAATTGTTCGATTTTCCGCAATTTTCTCCATCCCTCTATGTAAATAACCCAGTATTGGTTCACAATCAATAACATTTTCACCATCGAGAGTAACAATCAGTCGAAGAACACCATGCATTGATGGGTGGTGAGGGCCCATATTGACTATCATGAGGTCTTTTCTTGTAGTTGGTGCAATCATAAGTTTTTTCCCGAGTCGTTCTTCCATGCATTGCTGAAAGTAAAAAGAAGTTCATCAAAATTTAAACGATTAAGCTCAAATGGTATCACGCTTCAAATTAACGAGTTTTTATCTCTCGAATATTTAACTCACTAATTAATTCTTTATAGCGTCTTCTATTTTTTTTTGACAAATAGGCCAGCAGTCGTTGGCGTTTTCCCAAAATTTTCCGCAAACCTCTCTGGGATGAAGAGTCTTTTTTGTGCAATTCCAAATGTGAAGTAAGTCTTCTTATCTTAGTGGTAAAACTGAATACTTGAAATTCAACAGACCCTCTGTTTTCTTCGTTTTCTTTTTGAGAAATAACCGAAATGAATGAATTTGTTACCATAAAAAAATCTCCTTTCCCTTTTTACAGATATGGATTTTATTGATCAGTAATAATAATGCCATTAATTGGAATCTGGTATATACAATAATCTAATCCAAATTTCTTTATGAACTCCTAATTTTCTGAAATCAAATCAATTAATCCAATTTCTAATTGGATTTAGATAGGGATAGAAAAGGATTGGTCCATTTTCGCATCGAAGAATTTAGACCTAAAACAAAGAAGGTTCTGTTCATTCATTTCGAGATCTAATCAAGATATTATTCATTTCCTATTGGATATTAGAATGAAATGTGAGACAAGACATGTGATCTATGTATTTGTTTGCTTTGATATACCCTATTATATATATAGGGTATAGAATATATAGAAAAAGTGTATTATCCACGAAATGTCAAAATTTCAATCGTGGATACAGATGTATTCTTAACATACTGAAACGACTCCCATTATTGGTATCAAACCAATAACGATTCATACAAGCTAAATCCTCTAATCGATAATTAGGCCAAAGAAAGAGCTTTAATTTCATTAATTGATTTTTCTCTCTATCAAAATGGTTACTGTCATGCGAAACTTGGCTGCTGTCTTTTACGTTCTTTGCATTCCAAAATACTGGATTTCTATCTTCACCATTTCTATTCTTTGAATTAAAACAACTTAGAATTTTCAACTTTCTACGACGTCTAAAGGAGAAAATATTTTCAGGAACAAGCAAATCCAAATGATTTTTGTCTCTATTTTCAGTTATTCTTTGGTGTGATGAAATAGTTTCATCAAAATTCTTCTTAGAAACATATCTTTGTTCTTGGTATTTTTGATTAGTTTGGTGCTTACTCTTATGAACCAATGAAATACCTATGGTTTGATACATAATAAATTGTGCATCGTTTTTTCCAAACAGACGAATGGGTTCTATAATCAATATTCCCTTTTTCATCAATTGGTTAAGAGTTAAATTCTTCTCAATCAGCATTATATCCAAACTCATTTCTCTATTTTGAATCAAGGGTATAGTAATTTGGGTTGGATCTATCAGTCTAAGCAGGAGACAATATACCTTGACATTATTGATCAGTCTTTGATTCAAAGTATCGTCCCATCTCAATTGAAAAAGCAAATAACGTTTCAGGAAGAAATCTAGTTCTGCTCTCGCGCTGCTTTTGTATTGTTTTTTCTTTTTCCCCTTTTTCATGTCTGATCTTGCATAATTTTCTTCACTATCTTTTTGTTGTGAGAGAACGGATCCAAGATTTCCTGGACTTGTGCGTTCTTTTTCTCCTTGATTTCGATGCTTTTTATTCGATGGTATCAAAAAACTTCCTTTTTGCTTTTGATTTATTTTTTGATTTTCACTACTATTTTCATTTTTATTCAAATTTGAAAGAAGTAATTTGCTTGGTATAAACCAAGGTTTGCTTTTATATGCATTATAAAGTAACACAAATTCTGGGAAGAACCAAGGTTCCAAATTCGCTATGCGACACTTTAGCATTTTTTCATTCATTCCCATCCAATCAAAAAATACTTTGTCGGAGTTTGGTGGATTGATTTCTGGAATCATAAGGTAAAAAAGATCTTTTTTAGGAATTATTTGAGTATTTTGATTCCCATTGCTGACCCAGGCCTCAATATCGCCTTTTTGTTTAAGATCAAAATTGAGAATGTTCCAATCAAAATATTTTCTATTGACCGTTTTTTCCATATATAGAATATGGACCTTTCCTAGATAATTATCGATAGGGATGTTCCTCAGTATATTTTCTTTATGCTTGTTATAAGAAATCTCTTCCTTCTTACGTCCTTCAAACGGAGATCTATAAAAAAAGTATTCCGTTTTATTTTCATAATTAAGAAATTTATATGATAAAAGATCATATTTATAGTATTTTTGCAAATTCTCTTTTCTTTTTTGATTAGATAATGAATATACTTCAATTTGTTTTTGTTTTTTGAAATCAATTAATTGGTCTTTTTCATATGAATGCCTTTTGCTAAAATTTTCCTTTTTACGCTGATGAACTGTATTGCGCCATTTTTCTGGTATTAATCTATACCATCTGCTCTGAGATAAATTGTATTGATAATATCCTCTTAACCACTTTTTCCATTGATTCATTTCATAACTCGGAAGTTTCTTATCCCCTAATTTCGAATCAACCATTCCTTGTGTTTCAAAAGAATCCTTTATTTCAGGCGGGGGGATTCCTTGAGATTGAAGAACAGCTCTTAATTTATACGAGTTACTAACTTGGATTTGTGATAATTTGAAAAATACATATGCTTGTGACACGTAGGATAAGTCATAAAAAATAGGTGAATTTTTTTGACTATTACTAATATTATCAAGTGACTTTTTTATAGTCGAAATAAATGGAATTCGATTTTTCTTAATTTTATTAATTCTTTCTTGTTTTCTTTCATTATTGTAAAGGGATTTATCAATAATTTTTTTTGTTGATTCAAGAAAAAGTTCTGTATTCATTCTGGGAATATTAATGATACATAAAAATATATCTGTGTAGATTCTTTCAATGAAAAATTTCAAAAAAAGAGGTAATTTAGAGATTAATTGAGCATTTCTTTTTTTGAATATTTGCCATTTTTCGAATCTTTTAGCATTATAACTTGTTTTTTTAAGACTATTTATTCTTGGAGTTACTTTTTTTTGCTCTTTTATAATTCTTTCTATTTGATTTCGAATTGTACTTGTTCTAGTAGTCAAATCCTTGATTTTTTTTTCTGTTAATGAAGAATTTGTCCAATTCGTAGATGCAATTTCACTAAACGATTCGTGAATTAGCTGATTGCTTATTATAGAATCTTTTTCTTCTTTAATTTCACTTGATTCATATACTTCTCTTCCTGTTAATCGAAATAACAGAATTTTTGAAAGTTCTTTTATTATTTTTTTTAGAAAAATAACACTTTCGATAACCCATTCTTTTGTTTCTTTTAAAACTTTTCGAAGTAATTTTATTTTTCTAAAAAAAACTATTAGAACTCGAGAAGACTTCTTTTTAAATTTTCCAATTTTTTTTTCAATTTCCTTAAAAATGGGTTTCAAAAAGGAAGGTCCTTTTCGGGGCGAACCAAAAGGAAGTTCAGTTTCCATTCCCCAAACTGTTAAAAAACAAAAATCATCTTTTTCTTTTTTCTTTTTCATTAAACCTTTCTTAGATGATCGTAGTTTCGATTTGTGCCAAGGTTTCAGACGGAAAGGAAATAAGATTTTTATCTGAATACCGTCTGTCAACCAATTTTTCGGAAATTCTGTTTCGGATAATGGAACACCATTATAGGTACATTTAACATGCATCTCTCTATTCCATTCCTGTAAATCCTCAAACCATTCGGGAAATTGAAATAGGAATATGCGTGCACTATTTTTTGCAATTAGTAATGAAGGTAATACAATATATTTTCTAAAAATAGATTGAGTTAGTAACATGCAACCTCTTATTACTTGTGTAACTGGAATGCTATCCCAGGCCTCTGCTATCTTTATTCGCTCTTTCTCCGTTCTTTCCTTCGTCTCTTTTTCTTCTTCTCTTTTTCTTTCTTCTTCTGTATACTCTACAATTTTGAATGCTTCCCCTTTCCCTACCCAATTTCGAAAAATTACTTTAATCAGCCTGGAGATATCAAAAGAAAAAAGAGGGAATT